ACTAACTACTGCTGAAACATGGAAGAATTGAAATCTTAGATCAAAACATTATGTATGGATGGTATGAACTGCCTAAACAAGAATTCTTGAACAGCGAACAACCGGAGCTATTACTCACTACATCAAAAAATTTCCATTAATGAAAGATGTAAATCCATTGGAAAATCAAAAATACGCATGTTGGATGAAATGGTTGTTGCTATCTGCTACAATAACGACTCGTTGGTTTAACTGAATAACTAAATAAAATAGATAGACATTTCTCTTCGTCTCAGGTCGACGGATCTTCTCAATTGAAAGACCCCCTATATGGATAATACACATTCCAGTTGACCGACTAATTCGAATTGTTTTGTTCCGAAGCAAAGATATCCGCGGGGCGGTTCGTCCTATTCAGATATTCACGACCAAGAAGTACTGGATTCTCTTTCGGGTAGGCCCTGAAAGGAGAAGGAAGGCTGGAATGCCAACGGGCGTCTATTATTGAATTATTGAATTCACCCGACCCGATAGTACCCATTTTGGGAACGTCCAGTGCCAAAGTCACTGAATGGGTAAGTCCCCAATCCCTAAAACGGACTATGTAATGTACTTTATCCGCCGGGTTACGGGTGGGCATTTTACCAGAGGTTTCTATTGTATCAATCTACCCTTGTGTGATTCCTGTTGAAGCATATACTCGGGGGGTGGGTGCAGGGCGGATGATTTCAAAGCAGACTCCCCATTCATTAGATAGAGAAGATCACCAAGATTTCGTGATCCGCTGCCGAACTTATTCCAAGTCAATGAGCATTCTCAATATTTAATATTATGCCTTGAAGAGGAATTATTCATAGAAAGCCGCCCTAAAGATCGGTGCTTGTTGCAACCCTATGAAAGCTATGAAATTAATAGCATATTAAGTCTACACGAGTAGAATGGAACTCAAAAGATAGCACGTCACTCGTCGCACATGTAGATGTAGATCTATAGGAACCGAGCTATCTCACGGCGTTGCCACCAGCGGAACATCCCGACCAGCTCCTCACCTTCTATAAACATCTTCTGATTGAGCTCCCGTCGGTTACTCTTTTTCGTTGTCTTGGGTCGCCAACTTCGACAAATATCTTCTTGCCAGGGGCCAGAAACACCGTATTTATTGTCATAACCCGTGTTCACCGCGCTCTGAGACATGAGACACCCGAAAAAAGTGGATTCTCCGGGAGGCTATAAGTAGGCCGTTTGCTATTGCTATAAGGGCTGCTCGCCTTTATACGGCTTGGCTTCGCTATCGCTCCTATGTAGTGGTCGGCCTAAAAACGAGTATTCCTACCATACAAGAATGCCTATTCTCTAGTGCTAGAAGCTTCGCCAGAAGCAAGCAAGACGAGGTCGCTCTGCTTCGTAGCCAAGGCTCGTTCCGTACTTTACTTACGAGCTTGTGTAGTACTCGCCCCTATCTCTAAAGGGGCTTATGCATTCCACTCGTAGTTTACTAAACGAGCGGTCGAGCGAGCGAAGCCTTCAATTTAGTGGCTTCCCCCCCGTGCCTCACCCTACTCTTTCATTTCTGCTTAAGCTTCCCCGGTTTGGGGGATTAATTGATTAGATACCCGAGAACCATAATCTTTCCTAGGAACAGCTTCTACGACGATAGGCGTAAAGGCATGATTAGTTCCACAAATCTCACTGCACTGACCATAGTAAACTCCTTCTCGTTGTACCGAAATAGAGATCTGATTTAAACGACCAGGTACAGCATCACATTTGACACCTGAGGAAGGTACAGCCCAACTATGAGGTACATCAGCAGGTGTTACAATAATACGTAGATGAGTTTTGGCTGGTACAACCACTCTATTGTCCACTTCTAATAAACGTGATTGACCCAATTCTAGATCATCTTCTGGAATCGTATAACTGTCAAAAGTGAGTGACTGTTCATCGGAACTGTTATAGTCTGAATACTCATAAGTCCGATACCATTGATGTCCAATAGCTTTGATAGTAATGGCTGGATCGACTACTACCTCGTCCATTGAGTATAACAGAGCAAATGATGGTATAGCAATGAACATCGGGATGATACTAGGAAATATGGTCCGAAGAATCTCGATAGTAGTTCCATGAACAATCCTTTGCGGGATTGGATTTTTTTTATAGTGGAAATGCCATAAAGCGCGAACCAAGATCCGTGATACGAAAACCAAAATAAGAATGAGGAAGAAAAAGATATCGTGATGTAAGTCCATTATTCCTTCCATCATAGGGGTTGCTGCGTCTTGAAATCCTAATTGCCATGGTTCCGCTGCATCACAAGGAGCAATTGTGAGGAATATCCATTCTAGCACTTTTACAATCATTTGGTTTGGTTCATTTTTTGACTGCTCTGCTCCCCCCAAAAAAGAAGAAAGACTTGTAAGAAATCGCTGGTTGGGTTGGTCCAACCAAGAAAGACATGGGAATCTCACAGGAAATAGCATTCTTTTCGATCTGCACTGAACACCGGCGTAATCTAGATGATTAAAAGAGTGAACCAACGGTACGGACTAGAATGACACTCTTACAGTACGATATATAAAGATGTTACAACTGGGTTTCTAATATGTCAATCCCCATCTTGATCTGGTTATATCAAGATGGCCGAGGAAGACAGAGCGTTTATCACCATATCAGATAGGAGGGCGCGTTCGGTTACAAGGTGATGCCGTTTGGTCTAAAGAATGCCGGGGCGACGTACCAGCGAGCCATAACAGCGCAGTTTCATGATATGATTCACAAGGAAATGGAGGTCTATGTCGATGACATGATCGCGGCTTAAGAAGACCGTGAATTTGAAGAAAGTGTTTGACAGATTGCGGAAATACAGTCTTCGTCTTCATCCGAAAAAAAAGCCGGGAGGAGGTTTGGTGCTTTGTCAGGTAAGCTACTCGGGTTCATTGTCAGCAGAAGACAAATCGAAGTCGACCTGCAAAAGCCAAAGCAATTATCGACATGCCGGTACCAAAGATAGAGAAAAAAATCTGGGCTTTTTGGGGCAGGCTACAATACATCAGCAGGTTCATTGCCCAGCTCACACCCATCTGTGAGCCGATCTTTAAACTGCTCAGAAAATAAAGAATACCCCGCCTTTCAGAAAAGATAGACACAAGGAACTGGGGTTGACAAAAGGCGTTTGACAAAGTTAAGAAATATCTACTCAATCCTCCCCCGCGGTCGACCTCTCTTGATGTATCTGTCAGTAATGGAAGCATCCATGAGTTGTGTCTTTGGTCAGCACGATGAAACGGGTAGGAAGGAAAGAGCCATATACTATCTCAGCAAGAAGTTCACAGATTATGAGACAAGGTATACGGTTCTAGAAAAGACCTGTTGTGCTCTTACATGGGCCTCGCAACGCCTACGCCACTACATGTTGAACTATACGACCATGCGCGCTGAAGTATCTCTTTGAAAAGCCAGCCCTCACGGGCCGTACAGTAAGGTAGCAGATGTTACTCTCAGAGTTCGATATTGTGTACGTCACCCAGAAGCCCTAAATGAGAAAGGCAAGGGAAGGGGCAGGCAATAGCAGACCACCTGCGGGATCATCCCATCCCGTGCCTGACTATGAGCTTGATTTTATTAGTAAGGGGACGAATTCCCCGGACGAAGCTATTCTATTTGCGGTAGGCGAAGAAGAAGACGAAACTCCTCATGATTGGCAAATGTTCTTTTACGGTGCAGTAAATCAGAACGGAAATCGAGTTGGAAGCAGCCCTTTTCTACATGCTATCTTAAAGCTCGCCAAAAGGAGCCCAGCCCATATTCCCATAGCTGTCAAGTTGAGGTTCTTTTGCACAAAAAATTTAGCAGAATATTCTGCGTGTATCACAGGCGCTTCGCGCTCTCGACTTGAGAATCAAAGAGATTCATGTATATGTATATGGAAATTCGTCACTTATCATCTTTCAGACAACTGGTAATTGGAAAACCAAAGATCATAAGCTCATTCTCTACCATCACTATCTGGAAGATATCAGCCTAAAGTTAAGACGGATTACCTTCAATTATCTGTCGAGGACGAAGAATCAGTTTGCTGACGCATTGGCCACACTAGCTTCCATGATCAGTAGACGGTATTGATATCCGAGTCGACGAATCGGATTGAAATCAGTGTGAAGAAGAGTCATGCGAGGACTAATCAAGCACAGCTAAATAGTATAGTCATGTCCACAAAAAAAGGAAAAAAGATCGTCAACGCTTCCAACGTCCGTAGAAACTAAGTAGGAGGGCCGGAACTAGAGGCACCGAAGGTGAGACCCCATTTCCTGTCTACCTCTCTGAATCCTGAGTTTTCACAGCAGTAGAGACTCGCGCTTTAGCCGCTTCATCTGAAGTGAAGGAGGGCTTACAGAAGTCACAGCACCTGAAAGTGACAATAGGCAAATCAACATAAATGCAAGAAAAAGAGGAAACTGTACATCAAGCCGCGGGACAGAGAAAAGAAAGGGTACCCCTACGCCCCTTACTATTAAAATAATGACCAGACGTACCTGGTTGCGATCAGATGTAGGAGAGAAGTTCGTTTAGGAGCCACCGCATACGTTTACTCTTGAATTGATTCGTGAGATTCTTTCTTTCAGAACGCCCTTGGCGCCTTTCTTTCCTAACCTCCCAATCCCCTTTAGTATTCAAATAAAAATGGTTTGATCATTCAATGGGTGTTGATTTCTCTTTTCAAATCAAGGTCTTCTTCGAAAGAACCAGAGTTAGCCGAGTAGCTCGAGCAGGACTTTCTTAAAAGCTGAAAAACGGAAGACTGGGTTCTTTTTACAAAAAGTATGGGAAACCCGAAAGGGAATACCTAGGTCGCAAGGCAAGGGAGGACGGAACCCCACTTCGACTCACCAAGGAGAAGGTAAGTACTTTTATATCGTTTCTTCTGAAGTGATATAGATCAATGGGAGGGCGTCGGCCCACGGAAAAACGTTTGCGGATGCGACCATGAATCGAACCAGATCGAAACATTCAGCTTCGAC